TTTAGGGATAAGGAATAAATTAAACAAACAAACCATGGATAAATCCAAGCGACCTTTTCTTAAATTCAAGCGATCTTTTCGTAGGCGTTTGCCCCCGATTCAATCGGGGGATCGAATTGATTATAGAAACATGAGTTTAATTAGTCGATTTATTAGTGAACAAGGAAAAATATTATCAAGACGTGTGAATAGATTGACCTTGAAACAACAACGATTAATTACTCTTGCTATAAAACAAGCTCGTATTTTATCTTTGTTACCTTTTCTCAATAATGAAAAACAATTTGAAAGAACCGAGTCGACCGCTAGAACTACTGGTTTTAAAGCCCGAAATAAATAGGCTTACTTTTTCTTCACTTGAATCATAATTACAAGAATCTAGATTTGAGTGAATCTAGATTTGAGTATCGTGTCGTAAGAAAAAAACGAATCGGAAAAAAAGAAATCTGTTTTTATTGAATTGAACGTGTTCATTCATTTTGACTACTTTAGCATATTTTCTCATACTAATTTCTACTCTACCTTCCCGGAGTTCATTCTCCGGGTAACTCAATTTAAATTATTCTGTTGGATTCTTTCCAATCTACTTCCTTTATGATTTCGTTCGAAATCATATAAAGACAATTCCTATTTAATATAGCTATTTGTGCAAGTATTTTACGGTTAAGAAGCAACTGTCTCTTGTACAGATCGTGTATTAATCTACTATAACTATAGGATACTCCCCTTTCGCGAATTACTGCGTTTATCCTAGTGATCCACAAACGACGAAAATCTCTCTTTTTCCTATCCCTATCCCGATGAGCTGAAACTAAAGCTCTTATTTTCTGTTGAGTAATAGTTCTAGTAAGCCTTGAATGAGCCGCTCGAAAGCTTGATGCAAATAAACGAATTTTTGTTCTACGTCTCCGAGCTATATATCCCCGTTTAATTCTGGTCATTGAATAAATGAAACTTTGACGAATAACTAATTGATTGCCTTTCTTTCAGTTATTCTTTTCCCCTTCCTAGTCTATTAATAACAAAACGGATTTTTCCAATGTATAAAATCCAAATTCCAATGGCTTTGGCTACTCTAACCTTCCCGACCACGATTTTTTATTTTTTTTAGGTATTTCACTGCGAAATAAGACAGAAATCAGAAATTGTATTTTCCTAGGTATCAAAAATATAGTAAATAAAAGAAATAAAAAAAGAAATAGTGGGTTCCTTCGTTTCTATGGTTACTTCTTAAACGGTGAGGTCTTCTCTATACACCGGAGCCTTTACTTTATACTTTAATTTAATATTTAATCAACTAAATATTTAATCAACTAATTGATGTTCTTGGGAACTTGTATAGTTCACACGCTTTGGCTCTACCCATGAATTATCCAGTAATAGGTCTTTCACAATCAGATCTACCTATACAGTAACGGTATTTAATTAGGAAAGTTTGCTGGGTAGCTGACCCTCTTAGTCCGTTCTTGCCAGATTGGGGGCCTACCTAATCTTTATGTTTTATGCTTTTTAAATAAGATTTCCTCCGCTTAATGGATAACCATTTGTTACCAATGGAGAATTTCTTATCATCTTAAATTCAGTTGATTGGATTTACACCAACGGAAACCATAAACTTCATACACAATAGGGGGATATGGTAGAGTTTTTTTTTTATAATGGATGGAGTTCCTTTTTCCATCCTATCCCATTCACCGGTACTGATCATTGATACTGTAAAAGTTGTTTTCTTGCTTTTGTGCCAGCTCATGATCTAAACGAGTCGCACATACACCCTAGTACATGTTCCTCGACGCTGAGGGCACCCCCGAAGAGCGGGGGATTTTGTGACATTTCTGATTGGCTGTCTTGTATTTCTAATAAGTTGTTTAATAGTTGGCATGTTGAATCGTATACATAATATGATAGGTTGGTTTAGATTGATCCTAACCAAATGATGGTGAATTACTTCTATTTAATTGAATATTCAATTCGAAGATAAAATCGCAAATCACAACAGCTTTGCGTAATTTGCGTACATTTTATTTGCCTTTTTTCTTCCGTCAACCGCTACATAATCAACAATTCCATAATTTAGGGCTTCTGTTGCTGACATAAAAACATCTCTTTCCATATCTTCGGATATAACCCAGAAGGGTTTGCCCGTTTTTTTTTCATAAATCCTTGCGAGGATTCCACGCAGTTTCAGCAGTTCTCCCGCTTCCACGACAAATTCGCCTACTTGTGCCATATAAAAACCACTAAAAGGTTCATGCATCATTACCCTGATGATATAACAAAATAAAAGCTTCTCCTATCTCGTATGATAAAGCAAAGAGAAAAGAAAGATAAAGACTAGAAAAAAGATAGAATTGAACAACCGTACAGGCATCTTTTGTGCATACGGCTCTACAAGAAAATTGAACCCTCTCCTTTCTATTGAAGAAAGAGAAAAATAGAATCTATCAGACTCAGATGGGTAAATAATCAAATTGCCATCCTTCCTTTCGGAGTAGTTCAAAAATACTATGATGGCTCCGTTGCTTTATATGTTTATTTTTTCTTTTTTTTGTCTGTGATTCAGCAATCCCAAAGTTTCTTTTTAATCCGATCAAATAAGGAAAAAATATATATATATATATTTTTTTTTCGTACTCTTTCATAACATAAATATTGTTAAGAACTCTCCGGCATGAAAATAAAAAAGTTTGTGACGCTGAACTGAACTCCCGATAGATAAGAGAAAATCGGAAGTACCCCTTATCTCATACTACTCTCTCGATACAGAATCTAATGCTTTGAAAAAAAAAAAAACAATACAAAAATTTCTCATATCGAATTCGAAGTGCCATGCTATTATTACTTAGTATTCATATGGCGAAGGCATAGTCTTCTTTTTTCTCTCAAATAAAAACCTCATTGGCGCCAAGCGCGAGGGAATGCTATACGTTTGTTAACTTCTCCTCCGACCAGGACAACAGATGACATTGAAGCGGCTAATCCTATGCATACTGTATGGATATCTGGTCGCACATATTGCATAGTATCATAAAGGGCGAGCCCAGGTACTACCCAGCCCCCAGGAGAGTTTATAAACATATACAGCTCTTTGTCCTCATCCTCCATACTGAGATATATCAGAAGACAAATAAGTTGATTTCCAAGACCAGTACCAATCCCTTGGCCTAAAAAAAGTAATCTTTCTCGATAAAGTCGGTTGATTAGGGTAAAATTGTATCCCTTAGGAACCGTACATGCGCCTTTTGATGCATACGGTTCAAAAAAATTGTGAATCAATGTATAGATTCCAGTCCTCTTTCCTTTTTTCTAGAAAGGTTCTTTCTTATTTCTAACGAAAGGGCTTTTCTTCGATTTTTCAATAAAGACGGGTTTTTACTCCTTTTTTAGATTTTCCATTATAAAATTCGAAGGTATAGGAAAGGGTCATTAAACTTATCGAATTAACTTCTCATTGATGTATTCTTTCATCGAGATTTAATCCAAACCGCGATGATATTTTCTTGTTCCTGAATGGGTCTTTTTCATCTTTTTAGGTTTATGCTCTACTCCGGGTAAAGATCCGCCCGATTTGGATTTGTACATATAGGACAACTGCTCCCATTACCATTTCTTTTTGTATTTCTTTTTTTTTTTCAATTCATTTTATACAAGTATTTATTAGAGTTGAGATAACTTTGCTTGACAATTAGGATCTCTTTACAAAGAAAAATATGAATAGCAATCATAGATATCTTACCAATCCAATTGGGTTTTTTCTAAACAGAGCCTGGATACTTCATTTTTTTAGTCCAACCAAGTCAACCATAAATTATTCTAATTGAATTATTCTAATTGATAATAGTAATATGAATCCCCTTAAAAATGGATCTAATTGCACTTCACGCTCCAAATTTTGGATGATTCAATTTATCTTTCTTGGGCGAAACGGGGGATATCTCGATCGGGGGAGAGAACGGGGAAATACCATATGACCCAATATATCTGACAAGTCGCACTATATGTCAGTCCAAAGTCGACGTCGAATTCCACGCCTCTTTATTTTAACTTTTGGAATACCAATAGGCATTAAATGAAAGAAAGAATTAAATACTATATTTCACTTTGAGGTGGAAACGTAACAATTTTTTTTATTGTCTTTATTCTTTATAATATTCATATTGGTTTTTATCGTATTTATTTTATCCATAGATTCTAAAAATTCATAAAGAAAGACAGAATGAATAAACTCAAATTATTACGAATAGGTCTTTCTAATGATAAATAAGTATGTATGGCCTCATTCGCTCATAGAAAATGGGATCAACTCCCCCATTGCGTATTGGTACTTATCGAGTATAGAATAAATCTGCTTCTCTTTGTTCCTACGAACAGAATTGTTCCATTATTACCAACAGAATAGAAACCCTTGTTCGGAAATAATCGACTCAACAAGAGTGGTCCATAGGATAGTCATATTATAGTCTTTTCCAATGCAATAAAGTTACGTAGTGTCCATTTATCTTTGATATATAAGGGGTATTTCCATGGGTTTGCCTTGGTATCGTGTTCATACCGTTGTATTGAATGATCCCGGTCGGTTGCTTTCTGTTCATATAATGCATACAGCTCTGGTTGCTGGTTGGGCCGGTTCGATGGCTCTGTATGAATTAGCAGTTTTTGATCCTTCTGATCCTGTTCTTGATCCAATGTGGAGACAGGGTATGTTCGTTATACCCTTCATGACTCGTTTAGGAATAACCAATTCATGGGGCGGTTGGAGTATCACAGGGGGGACTGTAACGAATCCAGGTATTTGGAGTTACGAAGGGGTAGCGGGAGCACATATTGTGTTTTCTGGCTTATGCTTTTTGGCAGCTATCTGGCATTGGGTGTATTGGGATCTAGAAATATTTTGTGATGAACGTACAGGAAAACCCTCTTTGGATTTGCCAAAGATCTTTGGGATTCATTTATTTCTCTCAGGGGTAGCTTGCTTTGGTTTTGGTGCATTTCATGTAACA